ATGCACAATATTTTAATAATGTAAATATATGCAAATTAACTTTTTGTACACATCTTAGGGGTTTTCTCCTGGTTTCGGGGTTTGACAGGAAATGATAGTGATCCCTGGGGTGAAGGGGGGTAGGGGGGTTTAGCGCGCGTAAGCCGTTTCAAGCCCAAAAAGTCGCAACAGGAAAGCAAGGGGTTAAATTATGGTTTTATGCACTTGATATCACTTATGTGGTTCTTTAGTGAATATCTTTAAAACTCGAACAGTTATCACGACGTCAACGGGATAGCTCCACCCTCTTGGTAAGGTCTACATGCACTTGCAAATGCCAGGGGAATGGAAAGAGAAAAAAAAGAGAACCCTATGCGCAATAGTGAACGCCCGGCTTGGTGGGTAACGGGTAATATGGTTACCACCATTAACCAAATGCCCCTTAGAAGGAACGCAACGCGTAGGGGAATCATCTCGGGAAATGGCCCTGAAGTAGGAACCAAATGCCAGGAATAGTTCACTAATAGCGACCCCCACGATATATGGACCTGACCCTCACGAATAATTAACAAATAGACAACACCGGTTGGTGGTTTCTTACTACATTAAGATTTGGAGTTCGTTAATAAGTTGAGTCGGAATATGAAGGTCATTAATGCAATTTTGTTAATTATTCTATTTTGGTTGGGTTAATTCCATTATCAGTTAATTTTTAATTTTTAGTACATGTTCTCCTTCAAATACATTTATCTTGTGTGTTTACATGAAATTAGTGGTGTTAATACATATATATCCCTACTGCACATGTTGTATACACCATATTATGCATCTCCCCCCAGAGTCTGCCCCACTTAAAAAGTACATAAAGTGTGGCGCGCGGCCGGGGTCAGAGGGTAGTTTAGTTTAGAACCTTAGCTTTGGGAGTTAAGGGTGAGAGTTAAAATCTCTTTCCTCTGAGCATTAGGGAGGGGTTTAACCTCTAATCCCCGGACTACAAGACCGGCGCCTTAACGCTAAGCTACTAGGGCATGCTCATTCAAGGGCTTTATTTTCTGTCCAGCCTACCGTGAGGGCAATAACCAGGAAAATGGCAAAATAGAAGGCGGATGCTGCCTGACCAATAATAATATAAGGGTGTTCTACGAGCATATCCCCGATTCATGTGGGAACAAGGACATCGGCTACCAAAGCTCAGAATAAAAATTGGGTAAGGGGTCGAAAGGTTAGGCCTCGCTGCTTGTAGGTGCGAAGGATGGGGACAATTATTAGGACCAGGATGGAGAATAGTAAGGCGAGCACTCCGCCCAGCTTGTTTGGAAGAGAGCGGAGGATGGCATAAGCAAAAAGGAAGTATCATCCTGGCTGAATATGTGGTGGTGTAACCAGAGGGTTGGCGGGAATAAAATTCTCTGAGCCCCGAGGAGGTTTGGTGAAAAGAGGGCAAGAGATGTGAGGGCTAAAAGGAGGGCCACAAAGCCCAGGAGGTCTTTGTACGAAAAGTAGGGGTGGAAAGAGATTTTATCGGCGTCCGAGTTCAACCCGGCGGGGTTGCCCTACTGCACATGTTGTGCATCTTCCCCCCCCCCCCAGATCCTGCCCCACTTAAAAAGTACATAAAGCGTGGCGCGCGGCCGGGGTCAGAGGGTAGTTTAGTTTAGAATCTTAGCTTTGGGAGTCAAGGGTGAGAGTTAAAATCTTTTTCCTCTGAGCACTAGGGAGGGGTTTAACCTCCAATCTCCGGATTACAAGACCGGCGCTTTAACGCTAAGCTACTAGGGCATGCTCATTCAAGGGCTTTATTTTCTGCTCAGCCTACCGTGGGGGCAAGAACCAGGAAAATGGCAAAATAGATGGTGGATGCTACCTGGCCAATAATAATGTAAGGGTGTTCTACGGGCATACCCCCGATTCATGTGAGAACAAGGACATCGGCCACCAAAGCTCAGAATAAAAATTGGGTAAGGGGTCGAAAGGTTAGGCCCCGCTGCTTGGAGGTGTGAAGGATGGGGACAACTATTAGGACCAGGATGGAGAATAGTAAGGCGAGCACTCCGCCCAGCTTGTTTGGAATAGAGCGGAGGATGGCATAAGCAAAAAGGAAGTATCATTCTGGCTGAATATGTGGTGGTGTAACCAGAGGGTTGGCGGGAATAAAATTTTCTGAGTCCCCGAGGAGGTTTGGTGAAAAGAGGGCAAGAGATGTGAGGGCTAAAAGGAGGGCCACAAAGCCCAGGAGGTCTTTGTACGAAAAGTAGGGGTGGAAAGAGATTTTATCGGCGTCCGAGTTCAAGCCGGCGGGGTTGTTGGAGCCGGTCTGATGAAGGAAAAGCAAGTGAAGGACTGTTGCACCAACAATAACAAAGGGGAATAAAAAGTGGAAAGCAAAGAATCGGGTTAGGGTGGCGTTGTCAACGGAGAACCCTCCTCAGATTCATTGAACAAGGTCGTTCCCAACGTAGGGGACGGCCGAGAGAAGGTTGGTAATCACGGTAGCTCCTCAAAACGACATCTGTCCTCAGGGGAGGACATACCCAACAAAGGCCGTCATTATTACGAGGAGGAGGAGCACAACCCCAATGTTTCAGGTCTCCTTATAAAGGTAAGAACCGTAGTAAAGGCCTCGTCCGATGTGCAGGTAGATGCAGATGAAGAAGAAGGATGCGCCATTAGCATGCATGTTTCGAATTAGTCACCCGTAGCTGACGTCTCGGCAAATATGGGTAACAGATGAAAAAGCAGTGGAGATGTCAGAAGTGTAGTGTATGGCAAGGAATAAACCTGTAAGGATTTGACTTGCTAAGCAGAGGCCCAGAAGGGAGCCGAAGTTTCATCAAACTGAAATGTTTGAGGGGGCTGGAAGATCAACTAGCGCGTCGTTAGCGATTTTAAGGAGGGGATGGGTCTTTCGTAGGTTGGCCATTAAGGGTTCCTGTAGTTGAGTTACAACGGTGGTTTTTCAAGTCACTGGTCCTGGTTAGAGTCCTGGTGGGAATTATGACTTATCTTGTTTCTTTGTTTTTGTTTGGGCTGGTGTTGGGTCTGGTGGCTGTGGCATCTAACCCGGCGCCCTACTTTGCGGCATTGGGGTTGGTAGTAGCTGCGGGGGTCGGTTGTGGGGTATTAGTGGGGCACGGAGGCTCTTTTCTATCGCTAGTGTTGTTTCTAATCTATTTAGGGGGAATGTTGGTTGTATTTGCCTATTCTGCTGCTTTAGCAGCAGAACCATTTCCGGAGTCATGAGGGGACCGGTCAGTGCTCGGTTATGTATTAGCTTATTTTGTGGGTGTGCTTGCAACCGCTGGGATATTCTGAGGAGGATGGTATGAGGGGTCCTGGACAGTGGTAGATGAATTTAAAGATTTGTCGGTTTTCCGGGGGGATACAAGTGGCGTAGCAGTGATGTATTCTTCTGGGGGAGGAATGTTGGTGGTATGTGCCTGGGTATTACTGCTAACACTGTTTGTAGTTTTAGAGTTGACTCGCGGCCTAAGTCGGGGGAGTCTTCGGGCAGTTTAATAGGCGGCAAGAAAAACTGCTAAGGTAGTGGAGAGAAAAAAGAGGGTTAAATAGGTCTTAACTATTCCTCGCTGAACATGAGTTGTCCCCGAGATCAAGGGGAGGTTAGTTGAGATAATTGCTTTTGGGCCCACCTTTTCAAATCATGTTTGGTCAACGCTCTGAGAGGCAATGGCCTGGCCAAGGGTCAGGTTAAGCTTGGGGGTGAGTCGATGAACAATTGCTGGGAAATACCCTAGTATATTCGAAAAGTTGTGAGTGGTCAAAGTAGGTGTTGGTTTAAACTGTTTCCCCGTCAGAGAGGCAAGTTCTAGGGCAATAATTAAGCCCATGATGGAGACAAGGAGGGCACTAAGCTTCAGTAGAGGAGGTATAGTTATAATGGGAGTTTTAGAGGGAAGAAAATTTGAGGTAAGGATAAGTCCCGCTAGAATGCTTCCTCAGGCTAGCCGCTTGATGGGATTGATGACAGAGGGGTTGTTTTCGTTGATTGGGGAGAGAGGCGCAAATCGGGGGTGTCCTATAGACACGAAGAAAATTACTCGGAGGCTGTAGATTGCGGTAAAAGAGGTGGCGATTAGGGTAAGGGTTAGGGCCCAGGCGTTAAGGTAGGATGTGTTCAGGGCTTCAATGATGGCATCTTTGGAAAAAAAGCCGGCTAGGAAAGGGGTGCCAGTTAGTGCAAGGCTGCCAATTGTTATGGCAGTGGAGGTGAAGGGGGTCAGTTGATGTATACCTCCCATTTTCCGGATGTCCTGCTCATCATTAAGGCTGTGAATGACAGAGCCGGAGCAAAGAAATAGTATTGCTTTGAAAAAAGCGTGGGTGCAGATGTGAAGAAAGGCGAGCTGGGGTTGGCCCAGTCCAATTGTGACCATTATAAGGCCAAGTTGGCTGGAGGTTGAGAAGGCGACAATCTTCTTGATATCATTTTGTGTTAGAGCGCATGTTGCTGTGAAAAGCGTGGTGAGAGCTCCAAGACAAAGGCATGTGGTTAGTGCGAGTTGGTTATTAGCTATCAGGGGGCTAAGGCGGATAAGCAGGAAAATGCCTGCAACAACCATAGTGCTGGAGTGCAGTAGGGCAGATACCGGTGTGGGACCTTCCATTGCTGATGGGAGCCAGGGGTGAAGGCCGAACTGGGCGGACTTTCCGGTGGCAGCAACAATTAGGCCTAATAGAGGGAGTGTGAGATCGGTGTCCTTCGAGGCAATGAAGAGCTGCTGAAGTTCTCATGAGTTTAGGTTGGTGGCTAGTCAGGCCATGCTGAGGATCAGGCCAATATCTCCGACTCGGTTGTATAGGACAGCTTGCAGGGCGGCGGTGTTGGCGTCGGCCCGGCCATACCACCAGCCGATAAGTAGAAAGGACATAATGCCTACCCCCTCCCACCCAATAAAAAGTTGAAACATATTATTGGCTGTTACCAAGACAATTATAGCGACTAAAAAAAGTAGAAGATATTTGAAGAATCGGTTCATTTGGGGGTCCGAGTGCATGTACCAAGACGCAAACTCCAAGATAGACCATGTTACGTAAAGGGCAATGGGAGTAAAAATTGTTGAGTAGTGGTCAAATTTAAAGCTTAGATTGATATCAAAAGTAAGGGTATTCATCCAGTGTCAGTTAGTGACAATGGTCTCTGCCCCTTCGTCTAGAAAAATAAATAGGGGTAATAAACTAACGAAAAAAGCTGTTTTTACTGCATTCTTAACATGGGTTACTGCTCACTGAGATGGGCGGGGGGAAGGGGCTAAAGTAGTAAAAAGAGGGTAAATAAGAAGGACAAAAATTACTATTAGGCTGGAGCTTATAATAAGGGTGGTTGGGTGCATAGCACATACTTGGATTTGCACCAAGAGTTTCTGGTTCCTAAGACCAGCGGATGAGCTGTTATCCTTTATGAGCTCGAGTGAGCCGTGGAGTTTAACCATGGGGCTGGAGGATTAGCAGTCACCAGTGCCTCGGGCCTCTCTCGGTAAACAAGGGGGGTTCAACCCCTGCTTCTAGAATCACAATCTAACGTTCTAATTTAACTATGTCTACAAAATGATCAGCCTCATACTAACTCCGGCTTCATGATTAGAAGGACTACTGGGATGAGATGTAGTGCCAAAAGCAGGTGTTCTCGGGTGTGGGAGGGAGGAATAGCAATGATGTGCGCGGGCAAAGGTCCGCGTTGGCTGACCAGAAATAAGTATAGCGAATAGGCGGCGGTGATTAAAGTTCCAACTCCGGTAAGGGCAAGGGTTCAGTTTGACCAGTTGAAGAGCGAGGTAATAATAATTAGTTCTCCCATTAAATTAGGTAAGGGAGGAAGTGCGAGATTTGCAAGGTTGGCAATAAACCACCAGGTTGTTATAAGGGGAAGTACCATTTGTATTCCTCGGGCGAGTAGTATAGTTCGGCTGTGGGTGCGTTCGTAGCTAGTATTTGCCAGGCAGAACAAGGCGGACGAAGCAAGACCGTGTGCAATTATGAGGATAATTGCACCTGTAAACCCCCAGGGGGTTTGGATAAGAATTCCCCCCGCCACGAGGCCCATATGGCTAACAGATGAGTATGCAATAAGTGATTTAAGGTCCGTTTGTCGAAGGCAAATAGAGCCAGTCATAATAATTCCCCAGAGAGCTAAGACAAGAAAAGGGTAGGCCAGTTCTTTAGTGAGGGGGTCGAGAACTAGTATTATTCGCATCATGCCGTAGCCTCCAAGCTTTAGTAAAACGGCAGCGAGTACTATTGATCCAGCGATTGGGGCTTCTACGTGGGCTTTAGGGAGCCAAAGGTGTACACCATAAAGGGGTATCTTAACTAGGAAAGCAAGTAAGCAAGCCGCTCACCACAGCTTGTCGGCTCAACTGGTGAGGCCTAAAGGACCAGAATATTGAAGAGTTAGCATGGACAAAGATCCTGTGTCACTTTGCAGGAGGAGGAGGGCAACTAGAAGGGGGAGGGACCCGGCCAGGGTATAAAACAGGAAGTAAGTGCCGGCGTTTAGCCGTTCCGTTTGATTTCCTCAACGTGTAATAATAATCAGGGTAGGGAGAAGGGTGGCCTCAAATATAACATAGAATATGATAACCTCAGTGGCCCCAAAAGCTAGAATCAGAAATACTTGTAAGGAGGCAAGGAGGGACACGAGGGCTCGTTGGCGGTTTACAGGTTCAGAAGAAGTGTGATTTTGGCTTGCCAAAATTATTAGGGGAAGAAGTCAGCAGCTAAGTACGAGAAGAGGTGTTGAGAGGGGGTCCGTAGCAATATAAAGATTGGCTGAAGACCAGCCGGTTTCAGAGGTGCATTTGAATCAAGATAAACTAGCAAGAGCGATAAGAAGACTTTGGGTGACGGAGGCGGATCATAGTCATTTGGCGGGGGATAGCCAGATGGTGGGAAATAGCATAAGCGTTGGGATGAGAATCTTTAGCATTGTAGGAGGTTTAGGCTTTGTAGTCGGTCGGTGCCGTGGGTTCGGGCAGTAGCTACTAACAGGGCAAGGCCTGCGGCAGCTTCACAGGCGGAAAAGGCAAGGAGAAGTATAGGGGCAGAAGAGTAGCCGGTGGAGTCTAGTTGCAGGGTCCATAGAGATAGGGCGATAAAGAGAGAGAGTATTATTCCTTCCAAGCAGAGAAGGGCGGAAAGGAGGTGCGTGCGGTGAAATGCTAGTCCTATCAATCCTAGAACAAAGGCTGAGGTGAAGCTAAAGTGTACGGGGGTCATAAGGCAGTCATGGACTTAAACCATAATTATCTGAGCCGAAATCAGGAGTCTTATTTTGGACTAACAGCCTATTCGGCCCACTCCAAGCCGCCTTGTGTTCACTCATATACAAGGCCAAGAGTTAGGAGGGTTAAAACGGTTACGGCCCAGGCAAAGGTAGTAGAAGGTATTGTCAGTTGATCCCCTCAAGGAAGAGGTAGAAGAAGGGCAATCTCCAGGTCGAAAAGCAGGAATAAAATTGCGACAAGAAAGAACCGCATAGAAAAAGGGAGGCGGGCTGATCCGAGGGGGTCAAAGCCACACTCGTAAGGTGACAGTTTTTCGGCGTCGGGGGTGATTTGTGGGAGTCAGAAGGAAACTAGAGCGAGTACGGCTGAAAGGGCGGCTGTGATAGTAATTACTGTTGCGATTAAGTTCATTATCTTTCCTTGGGCTTTAACCAAGACCGTGTGATTGGAAGTCACTTATACTAATGTTGATACTAGAAAGACTATGAGCCTCATCAGTAGATAGAGACGTATAGGAAGAGTCAGACTACGTCAACGAAGTGTCAGTATCATGCGGCTGCTTCAAATCCGAAGTGGTGCCCAGATGTAAAATGGTACTGGACTTGTCGGAGCAAGCAAACAGCTAGGAAAGTGGAGCCAATAATGACGTGTAGGCCGTGGAAGCCTGTGGCTACAAAGAATGTCGACCCATAAACTCCGTCTGCAATGGTAAAGGGGGCATCATAATACTCTAGCGCTTGGAGAAAGGTGAAGTAGAAACCTAGAAGAATGGTTAACCCCAGTGACTGGATGGCTTGCTTCCGTTCACCCTCTATGATGCTGTGATGTGCTCAGGTCACGGTAACGCCAGAGGCCAACAGGACTGCTGTGTTAAGGAGGGGCACTTCGAAGGGGTCGAGGGTTGTAATTCCTGTGGGAGGTCAGCAGCCTCCTAACTCAGGGGTAGGGGCAAGGCTGGAGTGGTAGAAAGCTCAGAAGAAGCCTAGGAAAAAGAATACCTCGGAGGTAATAAAGAGGATTATTCCATATCGGAGGCCCTTTTGTACGGGCGGTGTATGATGTCCTTGGAACGTTCCTTCTCGGATAATGTCTCGCCATCATTGGTACATTGTTAGTAATAACAAAACTGTGCCTAGTGTTATTAATGTCATGGAGTGAAAGTGGAATCAGATTGCGGTGCCAGATGTGAGGAGGAGGGCGGCGATTGCCCCTGTTAAGGGTCAAGGGCTGGGGTCTACTATGTGGTATGCGTGTGCTTGGTGGGCCATTAGACGTTTTCTTGTAGGTACAGGCTTAAAAGAAGTACAAAGACGTAAGCCTGGATCATGGCGACGGCGACTTCTAGTAAAGTGAGAAGAAATAGAACTGTTGCGGTGAGAATTGCAACTGTTGGTATTAAGGGAAGGAGAACAAAAGCAGCGGTGGCAATAAGTTGAATGAGCAGATGTCCAGCAGTTAGGTTAGCAGTGAGCCGGACCCCTAGGGCTAACGGGCGAATAAAAAGGCTGATGGTTTCGATAATAATGAGGACGGGAATTAGGGGAACTGGGGTTCCTTCCGGGAGGAGGTGACCTAAAGCGGCGGTTGGTTGGTTACGCATCCCAATAATCACTGTTGCAAGTCAGAGAGGGACGGCAAGACCCATATTGAGAGAAAGTTGAGTCGTAGGTGTAAATGTGTAGGGAAGAAGGCCCAACATGTTTAGGCTAATGAGAAAAACCATAAGTGAAGTGAGTATAAGAGCCCACTTGTGTCCTCCTAGATTTAGGGGGAGAAGAAGCTGCTGAGTGAAACGGTTAATAAACCAGCCTTGAAGGGTGAGGAGTCGGTTGTTTAATCAGCGGGAGGAGGGGGTTGGAAACAATATTCAGGGGAGTGTTAGGGCAAGGGCCATTAGGGGTAATCCTAAGAATGTGGGGCTTATAAATTGGTCAAAGAAGCTTAGTGTCATGGTCAGGATCAGGATTCAGGCTTAGCTTTTTCAGTGCTTTGCGTTGTTGGCTCGTTTGGGAAAGTGTGGCCAAGGACTTTAGGGGGAATAACCGTTAAGAAGATAAGTCAGGAGAAAGTTAGGATGGCGAATCAGGGGGCGGGGTTTAATTGAGGCATGTCACTAAAGGTGATTGGGGGCCACCATTCTTTAGCTTAAAAGGCTAACGCTTTACCCGGTTTAGCTTCTTAGTGAGGCGTCTTCGAGCATTAGGGAGGATCAGTTCTCGAAGTGTTTTAGAGGAACCGCTTCAACGACGATGGGCATAAAGCTGTGGTTTGCTCCACAAATCTCGGAGCATTGACCATAAAATACCCCTGGGCGAGAGGCGATAAAAGCGGTTTGATTTAGGCGCCCTGGGACAGCGTCCATTTTCACCCCGAGGGCTGGGACAGCTCAGGAGTGGAGGACGTCTTCTGCAGAAACAAGAACTCGGATTGGGGATTCTACTGGAATAACCATGCGGTGGTCGGCTTCCAGAAGGCGAAACTGACCAGGTGCAAGGTCTTGGGTTGGGATCATGTAGGAGTCAAAGCCAAGATCTTCGTAGTCTGTATATTCGTAGCTTCAATACCATTGGTGGCCTATGGCTTTGATAGTAAGGTGGGGGTCATTAATTTCATCCATAAGGTAAAGAATTCGTAGGGAGGGTAGGGCAATAAGGATTAAAATTACAGCAGGGAGGACCGTTCACACGATCTCAATTTCTTGGGAGTCCAGGATGTACTTGTTTGTCAGTTTCGTAGAAACCATTGCTACGATAATATAAAGGACTAAAGTGCTAATAAGAAAGACAATTATTAGCGCATGGTCGTGAAAATGAAGAAGTTCTTCTATTACAGGGGAGGCCGCGTCTTGGAATCCTAATTGTGAGGGATGTGCCATTCTAGCATGAGCTCAAGACACGCGGGGCTCTATCCCGCAACTCTGCCTTGACAAAGCAGTGTAATAGCCATTGTTACTAGTGTCTTATAAAGAAAGTGGCAGAGTGGTTATGCGGTTGGCTTGAAACCAGCACATGGGGGTTCAATTCCTCCCTTTCTCGTTAGTGGGCTTGAACTTGTACAAAAGCAGGTTCCTCAAAAGTATGGTAAGGAGGAGGGCAGCCGTGAAGTCATTCTACGTTTGTAGCGGTAAGTTCAACAGACAGGACTTCTCGTTTGGCAGCAAATGCTTCCCAAAGAATGAACAGGAACATGATTACAGCTACCAAGGAGATCAAGGAGCCGATTGATGAGACGGTGTTTCACAGGGTGTAAGCGTCCGGGTAGTCTGAGTACCGGCGTGGCATGCCTGCCAGGCCTAAGAAATGCTGTGGGAAGAAAGTAAGATTAACCCCAATAAACATGACCCCAAAGTGGATTTTAGTTCAGGTACTATGGAGCGTGTAGCCGGAGAAAAGAGGGAATCAGTGGACGAAACCAGCTAGAATTGCGAATACGGCCCCCATAGACAAGACGTAGTGGAAATGTGCTACTACATAATATGTGTCATGAAGCACAATGTCAAGGGAGGAGTTGGCTAAAACAATTCCTGTTAGCCCGCCTACAGTGAATAGGAAAATAAAGCCTAAGGCCCATAAAAGGGGAGTCTCTCACTTAATTGATCCGCCGTGGAGGGTGGCCAGTCAGCTAAAGACTTTTACCCCCGTCGGGATGGCGATGATTATTGTGGCTGAGGTAAAGTATGCTCGGGTGTCCACATCTATCCCTACAGTAAACATGTGGTGAGCTCATACAATGAAACCTAAAAGGCCGATTGCCATCATAGCTCAAACCATTCCCATGTAGCCAAATGGTTCTTTTTTACCTGAGTAGTAGGCTACAATATGGGAAATCATGCCAAAGCCTGGTAAAATAAGAATATAAACTTCGGGGTGGCCGAAGAATCAAAATAGGTGCTGGTAAAGAATGGGGTCTCCCCCTCCAGCAGGATCGAAGAAGGTTGTGTTTAGATTTCGGTCTGTTAGAAGTATTGTAATTCCGGCAGCAAGGACAGGAAGTGAAAGGAGAAGAAGTACAGCAGTGATTAAGACGGCCCAGACAAACAAGGGGGTTTGGTACTGTGAGATAGCTGGGGGCTTCATGTTAATAATTGTTGTAATGAAGTTGATTGCACCTAAAATTGAGGAGATCCCTGCAAGGTGGAGGGAGAAGATGGTTAAATCTACGGAGGCCCCAGCGTGGGCTAAATTACCGGCTAGGGGTGGGTAAACCGTTCAGCCTGTACCTGCCCCAGCTTCAACGCCTGAGGAAGCAAGTAGAAGAAGAAATGAAGGGGGGAGGAGTCAAAAGCTCATATTATTTATTCGAGGAAATGCTATATCAGGAGCTCCAATCATAAGTGGAATTAATCAGTTTCCGAAACCCCCAATTATAATAGGCATTACTATAAAGAAAATTATTACGAAGGCATGTGCTGTGACGATTACATTATAAATCTGGTCGTCACCCAGAAGGGCTCCCGGCTGGCTCAGCTCCGCCCGAATTAACAGGCTCAGGGCTGTGCCAACCATGCCGGCCCAGGCACCAAATACCAGGTAGAGGGTACCAATATCTTTGTGGTTAGTTGAGAAAAATCAGCGTGTAATTGCCACAGGTAAGGTGGCTGAGCATTTAAGTGGTGGATTGTAGCCCCATAGACGGAGGTTTAAGTCCTCCCCTTATCAAGCCCTGTGGTGTCAACACGTCAGATTGCAAACCTGAAGAAGTAGACTACCGTCTGCCGGGGCTTTTCCCCGCGACGCCCCCGGCAGCGGGAAGAGTAGATGAATGCTCGCTGGTTTGAGCGTTTAGCTGTTAACTAAAAGTTTGTGGGATCGAAGCCCTCTCATCTAGGAAGGCTTTAGCTTAATTAAAGTGTCTGGGTTGCATTCAGAAGATATGGGATAAAGTCCCGTAAGTCTTATCAGGGGCTGGGGGATTTTAACCCCCGCTTAAAGCTTTGAAGGCTTTTGGTCTAGCGCTATCCTAAGCCCCTTAGGGGTTGAGAAGAGCTGAAACGGCAGGGGTGAGGGGGAGCAGCGCTAAGGCTGCCATCGTGACAGTGGCTAGGGGGAGATAAAGTTGGTTGGTAGATAACCGTCATGGGGTGGTGGCGGGAGTGGTGTTGGGGGAAATAGTAAGGGATATGGCGTAACAAAGACGTAGGTAGAAGTAAAGGCTCAAAAGGGCTGTGAGTGCAGCAATGGTGGCAGTCAATGGGAGGCCTTGTTTTGTTAGTTCTTGTAGAATCAGTCACTTAGGCATGAAACCCGTCAGTGGGGGAAGGCCCCCCAGCGAAAGGAGAACGAGGGAAGCGAGGCCTACTAACGCTGGGGCCTTTGCCCAGGTGGTGGCCAGTACACTAATGCTAGTTGAGCAAGTGGTGTTGAATGTCAAAAAAGCTGATGCAGTCATGAGGATATATGTTAACAAGGCAAGCAGGGTAAGAGAAGGGGCAAACTGAAGGACTAAAACTATTCACCCTAAATGAGCAATTGAAGAGTATGCTAGAATTTTACGGAGCTGTGTTTGATTGAGGCCTCCCCAGCCGCCAACTAAAGTTGACGAGATGCCTAAAGTGGTGAGGATAATTGGGTCGGCAAAAGGCGCAACCTGAATAATTAGGGCGAAAGGGGCAAGTTTCTGTCAGGTGGATAAAAGAAGGCCCGTGGATAAGTCCAGACCCTGGATTACCTCGGGGAGCCAAAAGTGGACTGGGGCAAGGCCAACTTTGAGGGCAAGTGCCATAAATGCGGTAGTGGCAGCGACTGGGTGGGAGAGTTGTTGAATACCTCACTCACCTGTAAGTCAAGCGTTGGTAGTGCTGGCAAACAAGATTATTGCGGCAGCGGTGGCCTGTGTCAAGAAGTACTTTGTGGTTGCTTCAACCGCTCGGGGGTGATGATGCTGTGTTATGAGCGGGATGATGGCTAGAGTATTAATCTCAAGCCCTATCCATGCTAAAAGTCAGTGGGAGCTGGCGAAAGTGAGGGTTGTCCCTAAGCCGAGGCTGGACAGAAGGATGGCAAGGACGAAGGGGTTCATTAGTAAAGGAAGGGCTCTAACCAACATGTTTGGGGTATGGGCCCAAAAGCTTATTTAGCTGACCTTACTAGAAAGTGGTGTAGTGGAAGCACCAAGAGTTTTGATCTCTTGAGGATGGGTTCGAGCCCCTTCTTTCTAAGGAATTGGGGGGACTTTAACCCCCATGGTTCACTCTATCAAAGTGGCCCCTAGGCATTCAGGCACAGTTCCGTTACAGCTGAGGGGGAAGTCCTGCAAAGGCGATGGGGAGGGCAAGGTGTCAGAGAACCAAGGCAAGGGTTAGGGGCAGAAAATTTTTCCACACCAAATGTATGAGCTGGTCATACCGGAAGCGAGGGTAAGAGGCACGAACTCAAAGGAATACAATGGATAGTATGGATGCCTTAGTCATCAGGTTAAACGCTGTAAGTTCAGGCAAAATAGGGAAGTGAGATGCCCCCAAAAATAAAACAGCCGAGAGGGTATTTATAAGAAGAATGTTGGCGTATTCTGCTAAGAAGAAGAGGGCGAAAGGTCCGCCGGCGTACTCTACATTGAAGCCGGAGACCAGTTCAGACTCACCTTCAGTCAGATCAAACGGGGCCCGGTTCGTCTCGGCAAGTGTTGAAATATACCATATTGCAGCCAGAGGCCAAGCGGGGGCAGCTAGTCAGACGGCTTCCTGGGCTACACTAAAGGTTTGAAGAGTAAAGCCGCCGGTAAAAATAATGATGCTTAGTAGAATAAGGCCCAGGCTAACCTCGTAGGAGATGGTTTGCGCGACAGCCCGAAGGGCCCCAATAAGAGCATACTTTGAATTTGAGGCTCAACCTGAACCAAGAATTGAGTATACGGCGAGGCTGGAGAGTGCCAGGACAAATAAGATCCCAAGATTAAAATCAGCAACTGGATAGGGGATGGGCATAGGCGCTCAAAGGGTGAGGGCTAGGGTTAGGGCAAGCATGGGGGTGGCTAAAAAAAGGAAAGGGGAAGAGGTCGAAGGGCGGACGGGTTCTTTAATGAAAAGTTTGACACCGTCAGCAATGGGTTGAAGCAGGCCGTAGGGTCCAACGATGTTAGGACCCTTTCGTAGCTGTATATAGCCAAGCACCTTTCGTTCGATCAGCGTCAGAAAGGCCACTGCAAGAAGAACAGGCACAATATAGGTTAGGGGGTTAATAATATAAGTAAACAGGGCTGCGATCATAGCTAAGAAGAGGATTTGAACCTCTGGGGAGAAGATCTTAGGCCTTCCGCAATCACCGGGCTCTGCCATCTTAGCGCGCCGTTATCTTGGGCTGTAAAGGTGTGCCCCTTTGTCTAATTTAGTTGTCTTCATCAGGTAGGGGTGGGGCATACCTTTAGCATGGGCCCCGTCTTTTCGGTCCTTTCGTACTAGAAAAGGTCACATCATAGATAGAAACTGACCTGGATTACTCCGGTCTGAACTCAGATCACGTAGGACTTTAATCGTTGAACAAACGAACCCTTAATAGCGGCTGCACCATTAGGATGTCCTGATCCAACATCGAGGTCGTAAACCCCCTCGTCGATAGGGACTCTGGGAGAGGATTGCGCTGTTATCCCTAGGGTAACTGGGTTCGTTGATCGGCATTGCCGGATCATATTTGGTCAGAATTTCTGTTGCTTGGAAAAGTTATTCTCGGCTCTAGGAGATCATGCTCCCATTCCACATGGGGGCTGTTTTTTCCCCCGCGGTCGCCCCAACCGAAGACAATTAAACGAGGTGCCACTAAGTTCTTACCTTTAAGATAGGTTGTTTAACATGGGCTGTCTAGTGTCTAAAGCTCCATAGGGTCTTCTCGTCTTATGAGAATATCCCCGCTTCTGCACGGGGAGATCAATTTCACTGACTTGGAAAAGGAGACAGCTTAGCCCTCGTCTTGCCATTCATACAGGTCTCCATTTAAAAGACAAGTGATTGCGCTACCTTTGCACGGTCAAAATACCGCGGCCGTTAAACATATAGTCACAGGGCAGGCGGGACCTCTTATATTTAGACTTCAAGAGGCGATGTTTTTGGTAAACAGGCGAGGCTTGTGTTTGCCGAGTTCCTTCTTATCCTTTAGGTCTTTCCCTGTTGCACTCCAGTGTGGGGTTAACGATTGATCGGATGGGGTTTGCTAGTAGTTTGTCTAGTCCATAGTTCCCTCTGGCTTTGGGTTCGTTAATAGTCGGTGGGGGGTCCGGTCCGAGTTACACAGGTGCGGGGAGAGGGTGGAAGTGCCCTCTTGTTACTCATTTTAGCATGGTCGCTTCCACGTGAGGGCGTGGAACGGTCTATTAGATTTAGGGGGTAAGATTTTTTATCAAAATAAAAGGGTGTTGAGGTGTCTGAGCTTTAACGCTTTCTAGGAAGGTGGCTGCTTTTAGGCCCACTAAAACATAATTCCTTACTCAATATGATCTTTAACCTCCTGTTAAGGTTGTGTCCTTGTTCAAAGGAGCTGTACCTCCTTTGACTAACTCCCCCAACTTTCCGGTGCCAAGGTGGGTTACACTAAGGAGGGTGGGTAATTTGGGGGGCTGAACTTCTATTCATTTCTTAGACAACCAGCTATAACTAGGCTCGGTAGGTTTATCACCTCTACTCGGAGCTCTTCCCACTCTTTTGCCACAGAGACGGGTTGGCCCTATAATAGGCTGTCTCGGAGTAGCTCGTCTAGTTTCGGGGGCTTAAACTAAAGTTCTCTTTGCTTAAGTAATGCTGGCCAAATCATGATGCAAAAGGTACGAGAGCTAGTCTCTGCTGCGTTGTGCTTTTATGGGTTGTTTCATTTCTCTTTCAACTTTCCCTTGCGGTACTTTCTCTGTTGCTTCTAGGTCCTTTTCTGTCTCCCCTACTAAGGTGGAAAAATGGTTTGATGTTGGGGTATTAATTCATGGGGGTCTATGTATGTTGTGGTTTTAAACCAAGTGTATGAGCTAGTTAATCAGCTCAGGGTAGCTCGATTTGCACGGGCGTCTCCTCGGTGTAAGGGAGGTGCTTTACTGTCTTAGCTATACTCTGATTTTTCCAAGTGCACCTTCCGGTACACTTACCATGTTACGACTTGCCTCCCCTTTGTCCGATGATGCTTTTATGAACTAAAGAAATGGACTTGGGGAGAGTGACGGGCGGTGTGTGCGCGCCTCAGAGCCAGTTTCGACAGGACGCTCTTGTTCCCGCCTACTGCTAAATCCACCTTCAGGGACTGGTTTCACAGTCCCCTCCGTGATGCTCTAAATTAGAGAATGTAGCCCATTTCTTCCCTCCCCATACGCTACACCTCGACCTGACGTTTTGGGTTTTACCCATTTTGCATACTATATCTCCTTCACAGGGTATGCTGACGACGGCGGTATATAGGCGGGAATGGCAAGGGGAGGTGAGGTTGAACGGGGGTTATCGGTTCTAGAACAGGCTCCTCTAGGTGGGTCTGAGGCACCGCCAAGTCCTTTGGGTTTTAAGCTGGCGCTTGTAGTCCCCTGGCGGACAGCAGTTGTATCTTACTGTCAAATTTTACGGCTAAGCATAGTGGGGTATCTAATCCCAGTTTGTTTCATAGCTGTCGTGGGTTCAGGCGAAGCGGGTAAAGCTACTTTCGTGAAGGGGCTTCGTCCCCCCGGGCGCGTATAACAGCCTTGGGGGTGTTCGACTTTAGTCTTTTAAACCCTAACCACACTTTACGCCGATGTCTATCCACTTGGGCCTCTCGTATAACCGCGGTGGCTGGCACGAGTTTTACCGGCCCTGTTAACCTTAACTAAGTCAAGCTTTCGCTTATGGCTTAATGTTTATCACTGCTGAGTTCCCTTGGGGGTGTGGCTTAGCAAGGCGTCTTGGGCTACCTGGGTAGGTGCGCCTGATGCCAGCTCCTCGTCCCCGGACGGGGGATTAAGGGCATCCTCACAGGAGTGCGGAGACTTGCATGTGTAAATCTGGCCAAAGCTGATAGTAAAGTCAGGACCAAGCCTTTGTGCCTGCGGGGCTTTCTAGGGCCAATCTTAACATCTTCAGTGTCATGCTTTACTTAAGCTACGCTAGC